ATTGGACTCTATATATTAACGATCGGGAATCGTCGAGGTATTTGTTCAAATAGGTATAATCCATGGAATCGAAGAAACTATCAAAATGAAACGGTTGACGATAATAAGTATACGAAAGAGAAAGAACCCTATTTTTGTAGTTCCTATGATGCACTTGGAGCTTATCGGCAGAAACGAATCAATTTAGATAGTCCTTTGTGGCTCCGGTGGCGACTCGATCAACGTGTCATTGCCTCAAGAGAAGTTCCCATCGAAGTTCAATATGAATCTTTGGGTACCTATCATGAGATTTATGGGCACTATCTAATAGTAAGAAGTGTAAAAAAAGAAATCCTTTGTATATACATTCGAACAACTGTTGGTCATATTTCTTTTTATCGAGAAATAGAAGAAGCCATACAAGGGTTTTGTCGGGCCTACTCATACGATACCTAAGCTAAGTAATTATGTGATACCGTGGGAATTCGGTTCTCTACGGCTCAACCGGTATCATAATTCCTGAATTTCTACGTGAATCAAGATCGAGGAAAGGAAGTCTTCAAATCACTGACTCAAACCCATTGTCGAATCCTACTCAGCGGAATATGGAGGTACTTATGGCAGAACGGGCCGATCTGGTTTTTCACAATAAAGTGATAGATGCAACTGCCATGAAACGACTTATTAGCAGATTAATAGATCACTTCGGAATGGCATATACATCGCACATCCTGGATCAAGTAAAGACTCTGGGTTTCCAGCAAGCCACTGCTACATCCATTTCATTAGGAATTGATGATCTTTTAACAATACCTTCTAAGGGATGGCTAGTCCAAGATGCTGAACAACAAAGTTTGATTTTAGAAAAGCACCATCATTATGGGAATGTACACGCGGTAGAAAAATTGCGTCAATCCATTGAGATATGGTATGCTACAAGTGAATATTTGAGACAAGAAATGCATCCTAATTTTAGGATGACTGATCCTTCTAATCCAGTCCATATAATGTCCTTTTCGGGAGCTAGAGGAAATGCATCTCAGGTACACCAATTAGTAGGTATGAGAGGATTAATGTCGGACCCCCAAGGACAAATGATTGATTTACCCATTCAAAGCAATTTACGCGAAGGACTTTCTTTAACGGAATATATAATTTCCTGCTACGGAGCCCGCAAAGGAGTTGTGGATACTGCTGTACGAACATCAGATGCTGGATACCTCACGCGTAGACTTGTTGAAGTAGTTCAACACATTGTTGTGCGTAGAACAGATTGTGGCACTATCCGAGGTATTTCCGTGAGTCCTCGAAATGGGATGACGGAAAAAATTTTGATCCAAACACTAATTGGTCGTGTATTAGCAGACGATATATATATGGGTCTACGATGCATTGCCACTCGAAATCAAGATATTGGTATTGGACTTGTCAATCGATTCATAACCTTTCGAGCACAATCAATATATATTCGAACCCCCTTTATTTGCAGGAGTACATCTTGGATCTGTAGATTATGTTATGGTCGGAGTCCCACTCATGGCGACCTGGTCGAATTGGGAGAAGCAGTAGGTATTATTGCAGGTCAATCAATTGGGGAACCAGGGACTCAACTAACATTAAGAACTTTTCATACCGGTGGAGTATTTACAGGTGGTACTGCAGAACATGTACGAGCTCCTTCTAATGGAAAAATAAAATTCAATGAGGATTTGGTTCATCCCACACGTACACGTCATGGACATCCTGCTTTTCTATGTTATATAGACCTGTATGTAACTATTGAGAGTCAAGATATTCTACATAATGTGAATATTCCACCAAAAAGTTTTCTTTTAGTTCAAAACGATCAATATGTAGAATCAGAACAAGTGATTGCTGAGATTCGCGCTGGAACATCCACTTTCAATTTTAAAGAGAGGGTTCGAAAACATATTTATTCTGACTCAGAGGGAGAAATGCACTGGAGTACCGATGTGTACCATGCGCCTGAATATAGATATGGTAATGTTCATCTCTTACCAAAAACAAGTCATTTATGGATATTATCAGGAGGTCCGTGCAGATCCAGTATAGTCACTTTTTCGCTCCACAAGGATCAAGATCAAATGAATGTTCATTCTCTTTCTGTCGAACGGAGATATATTTCTGACCTCTCAGTGACTAATGATCGAGTGAGACACAAATTGTTTAGTTCGGATCCTTCCAGTAAAAAAGGGAAGGGGATTCTTGATTATTCAGGACCTGATCGAATCATATCTAATGGTCATTGGAATTTCCTATATCCTGCCATTCTCCACGAGAATTCTGATTTATTGGCGAAAAGGCGAAGAAATAGATTCATCATCCCATTCCAATATGATCAAGAACGGGAGAAAGAACTAATGCCCCGTTCTGGTATCTCGATTGAAATACCCATAAATGGGATTTTACGTAGAAATAGTATTCTTGCTTATTTCGACGATCCCCGATACAGAAGAAGTAGTTCAGGAATTACTAAATATGGGACCATAGAGGTGGATTC